AACTTAAAAAGAAGATCAATTTCTTTATACCGAAATGGTTTGATATATGAGATGAATCTATTATTTCGATTTGTTACTTGTTTGAATTGAGTTGCGTGGATTTGCATACGTATAAAAACCCCAAAAAAGTTTCGTTTTATGGTTGTTCCGCCTGCTTTGGCTCGAATGAACCTTCTGATGAAACTTCAGACTTAAGTTATGTTATAGAAAAAGAGGATTCTTGCATTTTTCCCTCCTACTGAGAAAGCGTCTATTTTTCGCGCATTTCTCAAAAAACTTCAATTGGTACGCGCAAAAAATAGGCCAATTCGGCAGCTTTTTGTTCAATTTCTCGTGGAGTCAAATTCTCATCAGTACGAGTTAAGGGAATGGTCCCCTGGCCCCGGATGTCCATATAAAGGACACGACGCGCATAAATACCCTCTTTAACTTCTATTCGAATGGACTGAATATCCTTTATAAGGAATCGGAGGAATATGCGACGATTTTTTCCAGGAAATCCCCAACGAAAAATACACACTATGTCTTCCTTTCTATCGAATCGATCATAACCACTGCCTACATTCCAGGAAATTGTGCACCACAAATAGGAGCTAATAAAGAGACCCGCAATTCCGTAGAAAGACATCACGATTCCTTGTGGAAAAAAAACGATTTGCTGAGACGGAAAAAAAGATATCAAATTTCTACCAAGATAACTGGAAGTTCCAACCAATAAGAATCCTAATGAACCTAAAAAAAGGATAAAAGCCCAGCAGAAATTACTTATTTTTCGAGACCCCTTTATAAGTTCTATCCATATATGTTCTGATCGCCAACTCATACTTGATACGATTACATTTTATTAGAATTGAGAGAATACCTCAAATTAATTTGACTTTACTTTTTTTGTTTCCGAAGTAACTCTCATCAACTAGCACTAGTTTGATGTAAACCTTTAGGGGTAATTCATCAAATTAGTTAAATCTACTAAATCTAAAATAATAACATACCCTTCATATGATCCCACTATACATATAGATCCACCGACTTTCTCTTTCAGTTATCCAGTGATCCTGATCGATTTGAAAACAGTTAGAATTCATTTACCTATATATCATGTTTCTGCAGGCGTAAGAGTTCTTTCCTTTATGTTCGTCAAAAATCACATGTTATACCATATTCTACTACATAGATATCTTATCTGTGTTATGATACAAATCTAAGTTTTGAAAAAAAAAATGGAAGAGATTGGGTCCCATCGGATCTAAATAATCTTATTTTTTTGAACATGAAGAGATAAAGAAGCCATTGCAATTGCCGGAAATACTAGGCCTACTAAAGGCACAAAAATAGAGGGAAAGCTGAAAGTTGTCATAGAATAGGTGCCTCGATTTATTATTTGTACCTGTTATTATTATTTATAAATAAAGATATCTTATAATAATTATAATTAAGAATTTGAATTCTTTTGAATTTTATTATTAATTTAATTCAATTTGAAATTATTAGTATAGATCTAAGTATCTATATATCTATATTTAAATATCTAAGTGAATATATAGAAAGTTAATATATAGAATAAACGCAAAAAGTGTAGAACTAACCAAATGAACTTATTCATCTTTTGAATCTTTCTACACGAAAGATATATATAATAATCTACTTTTTCTTTTTCTTGATTTCTTTGTCTTTTATTCTTGTCTTCTAATTTTAGAATCTTAGAGATTATCGAAAGATTCATTAGAATCCGAACCAATAGGGATTTGTAGCTAAAACGGGATTTTCGGAAAATGGAACTAAAATAGAGAAAAATAAAAACTCTCCATTTTTTATATTTGAATTATATACGTAAGATAAGAAGAAATTCGTTTTGTTTGCCTAATTTGACGAATTCACTCTTTTTTTTTGATAGAGACTTCTTAATTAGTAATCAGAAATATAGGTAAAAAAGGAATTATCCGCAACTTTTGATTCTTTCTACAATTCGATCTTATGTCACCAAAGAAAATTCCATTCTTATTTCCTTTGATTCCGATAAACTAACTACTCATTTGCTACAAATAACAAATAATTGAACTTACTGCTCTATTTCATTTTGATTCAAAGGAAAGAAAGCGTGGAACTTAAATAACTCACTTAGAACACTTTTTAAAAGATTACGTGGTACCATTAGGTCGAATAAACCTTTCTGGAATAAATATTCAGCCACTTGCGAACCTTCAGGTACTGTTGTATTCAATGTTTGTTCAATTACTCTTTTACCCGCAAATGCAATGTAGGCATTAGGTTCGGCAATAATGATATCACCCAACATACCAAAACTAGCTGTCACTCCGCCAGTAGTAGGAGATGTAAGGATTGATACATAAAATAACTTTTTATTTGATTGAAAATCATATAAAGCAGACGAAATTTTAGCCATTTGCATCAAGCTCAAACTCCCTTCTTGCATGCGTGCCCCCCCGGAAGCACATACTATAATAAGAGGTAGAAACTTATTGGTAGCGTACTCAATCAA